CATGAAAGCGTAAGAACTCAACGGGATTCCCTTCTTTGTATGATTTGAGGGGGTAGGTCCCGTTGAGTTCTTAAGAATTAGAATATTTTTCGTCTAAATGGCAAAACCCCATTCCATTTTTCTGATGATGTTTTTGAAAAATGCAGTTCATTGATCCATCCGCCCGTTGCTCGATAGTCTCTATCGATACTTTCAAAGTAAAGTTAGAAGAAAGAAGAAATCACTCAATTTCCTAGATGACATACTATCCTCAAATAATAATAAAACCTTAGTATTTTTTTGTATCTCATCAAAAATGGAAATTTTTCTAAGTTTATTGAAGAAGTTCTATTTACTCAATAAACCTCGCTCTCTTTTGTTTGCCCACTATTCTACTATTCTCTTTTATATTAATATTAAATAATATATATATAATATATATAAAAAAGTTCTGATATTTTTTTTTTGAAAAATTAAAAACTTAGACTAGTAATCTTTGACGAACAGGATAAAGAATCTTTTTTTTCTTTCGACACAAGAAAGAGATGTGGAAAATTCCTTTTCTTGTGTCGAATACTAGGAAGATGAATAATCGTCCCTATAATTTTGTGTTCCACGCATTTATCCGTTCTATTCCCCGCTTACTTATGTCTAGTATCTAGTCGAATTTTATTCGATTAGAATAGAAAACACTATTAATGTATTTTATGACATTGAAATGTGATAATAGTAACATAATCATACCACCCCAATTTGGATTCAAAAAAAGTAAAAAGTCTTCTTCACAATCTACATACTATGACTAGGAATGCAGTACAAGTAATGAGTATAAAAAAGCAAAAGGCTTTTCATAATATCCATTTTTTATCATAAAGAGTCGTCAAAAATAATTTTGTTCTTTTTACGTTATGAGCTCAATGTCGATAAATCCGCGAGTCTAGAAATTCATTTCTGACAATTGAACCTTCTCGAACTGTTTCTTTTTAAGAACCAAAAAGATTTGTGCCAAAATAACAGATGCCAAGAAGAACAAAAGGCCTTGGACACGTAAGGGATCTTGAAGTACTATTTCTGCATCTCCCTGACCAAATCCGCCCACATTAGGATTACTCGTCAACGGTTGATCCAATTTGATAGATTCGCCTTCTGAAACAAGAAGTTCTGGCCCTGGAGGGATAATATCAACCACTTGACGTCCATCCGATGCATCCGCTATGGTTATTTCGTAACCCCCTTTTTCTTTTCGTATTATTTTACCTACTATACCTGCTGATGTAGCATTATAAACTGTATTGTTACTTTTGCTCCCGTCGGGATAAATCTGACCCCTTCCCCTGTTTCCGCCTACATATATAGGATATTTTAAGAAGTGAACCTCCTTCGTAGTAGCGGGGTCCGGGGAAAGGATAGGAAAGGTTATTTCACTATATTTCTGACCAGGAACGGGGCCTATCACAAGAATATTTTTTTTATTGGGGCGATAGCTCTGAAAAGACAGATTGCCTATCTTTTCTTTTATCTCGGGGGAAATCCGATCAGCAGGAGCTAATTCAAAACCCTCTGGTAAAATAAGAACAGCCCCTACATTCAAAGCACCCTTTTTACCATTAGCAAGAACTTGTTTTAGTTGCATATCATAAGGGATTCGAACAACTGCTTCAAATACAGTATCTGGAAGTACCGTTTGTGGAACTTCAATATCCACGGGCTTATTAGCTAAATGGCAATTGGCACATACAATACGACCAGTCGCTTCTCGCGGATTTTCATAACCCTGCTGTGCAAAAATGGGATATGCACTTGAAATGGATGGCCGAGTTATGATATATATCATGAGCGATACGGAAATGGATCGAGTAATTTGTTCTTTTATCCAAGAAAAAGTCTTTCTAGTTTGCATGGTCCAACCATTGAGCCCAAAAATGTCTACAATAAATTTGGTAGGTCGCTAACCTAGTTCCCTATCCGCAATTCTGCTATTTACTGGAATAATTTTACTGGAATAAATAATATTAATATATAGAATAAATCTTTGGGATGGGTATAAAAATAAAGAGTAAGTATGATTTTACATGCTTTGCTTCTGTACAACTACAAAGTAAGAAACGTTAGAATTGAATTGGATTAATAATTAATATAAGTAGATCCTTTTTTAATCATTCATTGAATGATAAATCACTACAAGTGACGGAGAAACACGATTTAAATAACGAAAAATCCAAAATTTAAATAGAGTATCTAGAATGACTGGAAAAGTAGAAACAAGACCAGATATAATTTGATCATTATGAGCAAATCCAAAATCTTTGTAGACAAAGCCAATCATTAGTTCCCAACCATGGGGCGAATGGAATCCGATACATAAATCTGTTAATAAAAGAATCGAAAAAGCCTTTATTGTGTCACTTAAGTTATATAGGAATTCCTGAGCCCAAGAGTTAAGAATAACAAGTTCTTTATTACCCAAAATTGAATAACCACTTAGAATAACGAAACAGATTATATTTGTCAAGAAGTGCAAAATCGTATGGATATGATCCTCATTGTGTATCTTGATTAATTGGAGCGTTTCTTTGTGGATTCCTATACGAAGGTTTTGTAGATGTGTCTCCGAGTATTCCTTGATCATTTCCTCCAAAAGAAAGATTTCCTCCAATTCTATGAATTTTTCGAGAATATTTTTTTCTTGAATATCATTCAAAAAAATTTCAGATTGCCTAGTATTCCACAAATAAGTAACCCAAGATTCCAGACTTTTATTAAATGAGAGAGAAATCCACCAGGGCAAAAATACTATAGATGCAAGATATAAAAGAGGGTTGAATGCTTTCTTTTTTGACATTTTTTCATTTCGTCTATGAATTTTTAATGAACCGACCTCATTAGTTGACTCTACGCCATCCAATATTTCTCTCATGCATGAGTTCTATTACAAAGTATCGAACTTATGAATCTATTCACTGTTTTGTTTTGTGGTTGTTACGTTACGTATACGTCTTCTTTGACTAGAATGAGCGTTATGAAGAAACTTCAGTTAAGTTATGGTATAGAAAAGGGGGATTCTTTAGTTTTTCCTTACTGCTGAGAAAGCATTCACTCTCTCAGCTCATTTCTCAAAATACTTCAATCGGTACACGCAAGAAATAGGCCAATTCGGCAGCTTTTTGTTCGATTTCCCGTGGAGTAACATTCTCATCAGTACGAGTCAAGGGAATGGCCCCCTGGCCTCTGATATCCATATAAAGGACACGGCGAGCATAAATACCCTCTTTAACTTCTATTCTGACGGACTGAATATCCTTTATAAGGAATCGGAGGAAGATGCGACGATTTTTTCCAGGGAATCCCCAACGAAAAATACACACCATTCCTTCTTTTCTATCGAATCGATCATAACCACCCCCTACATTCCACGAAATTGTGCACCACAAATAGGAGCTAATAAAGAGACCCGCGATCCCATAGAAAGACATCACAATCCCTTGTGGAAAAAAAAGGATTTGCTGAGACGGAAATAAAGATATCAAGTTTCTCCCAAGATAACTGGAAGTTCCAACCAATAAGAATCCTAATGAACCTAAAAAAAGGATAACGGCCCAGCAGAAATTACTTGTTTTTCGCGACCCCGTTATAGGTTGTATCCATATATGTTCTGATCGACAACTCATACTTGATCTGGTTTCGTTTTATTGTAATTGAGAGAATACCCTAGACTTTAGTCTTTTTGTTTCCGAAGTAACTCTCATCAACTAGTACTAGTTTGATGTGAACCTTTAAGAGTAATTTATCAAATTGGTTAGATCTAAAAAAAAAAAAATACCCTTCGTATGATCCCATCAATATACATATAGATGTACCTAGATGTACCGATTTTACAGTTCAGCCATCCGGCGATCCTGAGATTTTTTCAAATAGATAGAATTCCTTTACCCCCATATCATCTTTCTACAGGCCAAAGAGCCCCTTTTCGACGGAAGCGCCGCATGTTATACCCTCTTTTCTTACACTAAATAGGTATCTGCGTTATGATACAAGTCTTGGTTAAAAAAAAAAATGGATCAGAGTTGGGCCCATCAGATCTAAACAGTCTTATTTTTTTGAACATGAAGAAATAAAGAAGCCATTGCCATTGCCGGAAATACTAAGCCTACTAAAGGCACCAAAACAGAGGGAAAGTCGAAAGTTGTCATATAAAGGATACCTCAATTTACTATTTGTACCTGTTATTATTTATATTAATATTATAAAGATAAAGATTAGTATAAATCTAAGTATATATCTAAGTGAGTATAGAAGGTACAAAAGCATATATCATATCTATAGTTTCTATAATTCTATATTTGGATTATATATACATACGTAAGACGTAGAACAAAAATTTTTTATTTTCCTAGAATTTAACAAAATAAGAATTCACTATTTTTCTTGTTGATAGAGGCCTCTTAACTGAATTAGTAATCAAGAATATAGATAAAAAGGAGTTATCCACAACTTTTGATTTCTTTTTACAATTTAGATCTTATGTCAACAAAGAAACCCCATTCATATTCGTTTTACTTGGATTCTGATAAACTAACTATTTGTTTGCTACAAATAAAAAAGGAACTTAATGCTCTATTGAATTTTGATTCAAAGGAAAGAAAGCGTGGAGCTGAAATAACTCACTCAGAACGCTTTTTAAAGGATTACGTGGTACGATTAGATCGAATAAGCCCTTCTGGAATAAATATTCAGCCGCCTGTGAACCTTCAGGTACTGTTTTATTCAATGTTTGTTCAATTACTCTTTTACCCGCAAATGCAATATAGGCATTGGGTTCGGCAATAATGATATCTCCCAACATACCAAAACTCGCAGTTACCCCCCCTGTAGTAGGAGATGTAAGAATTGGTACATAGAATAACTTTTTATTTGATTGATAATCATATAAAGCAGAAGATATTTTAGCCATTTGCATTAAACTCAAACTTCCCTCTTGCATACGCGCCCCCCCGGAAGCACATACTATAATAAGAGGGAGA